TTTTCCACATTCATAGGAGTTCGTCTATGTTTCTGCTTTACGAATATGATATTTTCTGGGCATTTTTAATAATATCAAGTGCTATTCCTGTTTTGGCATTTCTAATTTCCGGAGTTTTATCTCCAATTAGGAAGGGGCCAGAGAAACTTTCTAGTTATGAATCAGGTATAGAACCGATCGGGGACGCTTGGTTACAATTTAGAATCCGTTATTATATATTTGCTCTAGTTTTTGTTGTTTTTGATGTTGAAACAGTTTTTCTGTATCCGTGGGCAATGAGTTTTGATGTACTGGGGGTATCTTCTTTTATAGAAGCTTTCATTTTCGTGCTTATCCTAATTCTTGGTTTAGTTTATGCATGGCGAAAAGGAGCATTGGAATGGTCTTAGTTCGTTCCCTGAATACTTGTACAATAACAATAAAAAAAAGTAAAAAAAAAAACCATTGAAACAATAACAATTATGAATTCCATTAAGTTTCCCGTACTTGATCGAACAACAAAAAATTCAGTTATTTCAACTACGTTAAATGATCTTTCAAATTGGTCAAGACTTTCCAGCCTATGGCCGCTTCTTTATGGTACCAGTTGTTGTTTCATTGAATTTGCCTCATTAATAGGCTCCCGATTTGACTTTGATCGTTATGGGCTAGTACCAAGATCAAGTCCTAGACAGGCGGACCTTATTTTAACAGCAGGTACAGTAACAATGAAAATGGCTCCTTCTTTAGTGCGATTATATGAACAAATGCCTGAACCAAAGTATGTTATTGCTATGGGAGCGTGTACAATTACAGGGGGTATGTTCAGTACCGATTCTTATAGTACTGTTCGAGGAGTTGATAAGCTAATTCCTGTAGATGTCTATTTGCCGGGTTGTCCACCTAAACCAGAGGCTGTTATAGACGCTATAACAAAGCTTCGTAAGAAAATAGCTAGAGAAATCTATAAGGATCGAATTAGACCTCAACAGGGTAATCGGTGTTTTACTACCAATCACAAGTTTTTTGTTGTACGCAGTACGCATACTGGAAATTATGATCAAGAATTACTTTATCCACCATCATCTACTTCAGAGATCTCTACTGAAACATTTTTTAAATACAAAAGTCCAGTATCTTCCCACGAATTAGTGAATTAGGGAGGATTTTAGAGAATCAGAAAAAAATCTTCATAAATTAGAACTCATGGTAAATGTGAAATACTTATTTTATATAAAAAAGGTGTGGGGGGAAATAAAAAAGATGCAGGGCACTTTGTCCGTTTGGCTAGCCAAACGCGGGCTGGTTCATAGATCGTTGGGCTTCGATTACCAAGGAATAGAGACTTTACAAATAAAGCCCGAAGATTGGCATTCTATCGCTGTAATTTTATATGTATACGGTTACAATTATTTACGTTCGCAATGTGCCTATGATGTGGCACCAGGTGGCCTCTTAGCCAGTGTGTATCATCTTACGAGAATAGAATATGGTGTCAATCAAGCGGAAGAAGTCTGCATAAAAGTATTTACTCACAGGAGTAATCCTAGAATTCCATCTGTTTTCTGGGTTTGGAAAAGTACGGATTTTCAAGAACGGGAATCTTATGATATGTTAGGAATCACTTATGATAGCCATCCACGACTGAAACGGATCTTAATGCCCGAAAGTTGGATAGGGTGGCCTTTACGTAAGGATTATATTGCCCCCAATTTTTATGAAATACAAGATGCTTATTGAATGATAAAAAATGAGTCTTAGCTTCTACAACTACGGATCTTCACGGAATATTTAGAATTCGATTCTTTTTTAGATCAAACAAACAGAAGAATTGAGGTCTCATTCATATTATTATAGATAGCTTGATCTCCAATTTGAAAGATACTTTTTTTTTCGTAAACGCCGAGCCAATAGGATCAACTAAAAAAAAAAGAGTTTTGCATTATGAACTTTGTATCGCGCACATAACTTAGTCAACTTTAGTCACATAACTCGGAATGAATAAATAAGATCGGAAAGCAATAAATGAGGGGGGTACATACAATTCTATTCCTATTGGATCTAATGAATCTTGGGGTATTTCTGCCCTTCAACGATATCTACTATCTACTATAGATATAGAGATATAGAGATATAGACCTTTTTTTTTTTACTTGTTTTGTTTGATTCTTTCAAACAGAACTCATTTAACCTTTCCTTTCGAATATGTATTATGTATAAAGTATTATACATTCTTTTTGAACGGATGTATCCACAACATGAACAAAAAAAGAGAGGGGGATTAAGGATGATTGCACTTTTTTTACTAAAGATACGTTTAATACGATTTGACGAATAGAAACTTATCAAAATGAATCAATCCTATGCCAAGAACCAGATTTGAACTGGTGACACGAGGATTTTCAGTCCTCTGCTCTACCAACTGAGCTATCCCGGCCATTACCGAAGTATCATTCTCATTTTACTAGATGACTTAGGTCTATGTCAATTAAAAGAAACGCAAAAGTAGTAAATGAAAAAGTTTTCGACCAGGAATTTCTTGGATCTTCGAAAAGAGGACTTTCTAAGTTTTTAAATTCAAAATTCTCTAGATTCTAAATAATTAAAATTTATATTTCTTTCTCATTTGTACGGGTATGATATATCCCCCCAAGACTTGTATATAATAAGAAAATCAATTTATAGTTTGTAAAAGCGTAGGATGAATGAAAAAAGATAATGAATTCTTGAATAACTAAAAAAAAAGGGTAAGGTGTCAAACAGACTTTTTGGGGGAGTAGAGTTGGGGATAGAGGGACTTGAACCCTCACGATTTTAAAAGTCAACGGATTTTCATCTTACTATAAATTTCATTGTTGTCAGTATTGACATGTAGAATGGGACTCTATCTTTATTCTCGTCCGATTAATAAGTTCCACCAAGGATCTATCAGACTATGAAGTTAATCATTTGATCAACACAAGGTAGTGAACTCCATTTGTTAGAACAGCTTCCATTGAGTCTCTGCACCTATCCCTTTTTTCTCGCTTTCTAAACTCTGGTTTGTTCGCGTAAACCAGGATTTGGCTCAGGATTGCCCATTGTTAATTCCAGGGTTTCTCTGAATTTGAAAGTTATCACTTAGTAGGTTTCCATACCAAGGCTCAATCCAATTAAGTCCGTAGCGTCTACCAATTCCGCCATATCCCCTTTTTTGCTTTGAGATTAGGATCTCATTATGATGTTTTTCCACGTTTTCTTATGCCGAAACCTTGGAATTTATTACATATGGATTCTCATTTTATTTCTTTGGTATCTTCTTTCATTTTTTTTTAGCCCCATCCATATTGATTTAGTCTAATCAACAAAGATTCTATCATTTTTGTATTTGCAATTCAATATGGTTATATATTACATAACATATATATGTTCTTCCTTTTCTCATCTTTGTCTTAAATTTTAAGAAATACTCGAACGGTCGATTCTTTTTTTTTTTTACTTACATGAAAAGAATTTTATGATTATTATTGAACCTTAGAATTCTACAATGTACAATGTAAAAATATTTTAAGTCTACTTCGTATATATTTTTTTTTAATAATTCTAAAAAATTCTATTCGAATATTCATTTCCAATATTCATTCTAATAATTCTATAATATTAGAACTAAAATAAAAAGACAAAAAGTAGAAAATAATAATAATAGCATAAGGTTAGAACAAAAAAAAACAATAATTTCAAATCAGATATCATTTAACTAAAAAAAAAAAAAGATTTCTGATCTAATTAAGATTTTCTTATTTAGAAACTAATGAAATCAAAATTAGAAAGTCGATATATTGCTATACTCTATTAATTAAGGTTATGTTTTATTTATTTATAGTCACTATTTATTTGAACTATATTATGTTCTAGAATATATAGAATATGATTAATTCTAAATAGATAAGGAAAAATATGAATAGAATAGTTAATTGATACGATCTAGTAGTTTAGTGAATTTGTATGCATGCGCTATTTTATTTGAGCCCGCTTAGCTCAGAGGTTAGAGCATCGCATTTGTAATGCGATGGTCATCGGTTCGATTCCGATAGCCGGCTTTTCCATATTTTTTCGTTTTTTTTTTTTTTACATTTTTTTTTTATGTACTTTCAAAATCAAAGAAGATTGAAAAGACTTCTTTCACCTTAGTTACCACGCCATTTTTATTATGTCATATAAACTTCCATATAGGAATATATATTGGGTAAAAGGATTATATCTTTACAAAAAAAATCAAGAAAATAAAGTAATTTTTTTTTTATTTTTTTTATTTATATATATTGTATATACAATAAAAAAAAATCTGTCTATTGAGAGAATATATCTTCTGACTCTTTGTATTCCAATAAACTATTGGAGTGGATTTCAGGTCATTTATCATTATCATTTAGTTCAGTTTGAATTTTGTTTAGTTTTATACAATAAAAAAAAAAAGGAGTCTTTATGTCACGTTACCGAGGGCCTCGTTTTAAAAAAATACGCCGTCTGGGGGCTTTACCGGGACTAACTAGTAAAAGGCCTAGGGCAGGAAGCGATCTTAGAAACCAATCACGCTCCGGAAAAAAATCTCAATATCGTATTCGTTTAGAAGAAAAACAAAAATTGCGTTTTCATTATGGTCTTACAGAACGCCAATTACTTAAATATGTTCGTATCGCTGGAAAAGCCAAGGGGTCAACAGGTCAAGTTTTATTACAATTACTTGAAATGCGTTTGGATAACATCCTTTTTCGATTGGGTATGGCTTTGACTATTCCTCAAGCGCGCCAATTAGTTAACCATGGACATATTTTAGTTAATGGTCGGATAGTTGATATACCAAGTTATCGCTGCAAACCCCAAGATATTATTACAGTGAAGGATGAACAAAACTCTAGAACTTTGGTTCAAAATCTTCTTGATTCATCTGCCCCTGAGGAATTGCCAAATCATCTGACTCTTCACACATTCCAATATGAAGGGTTAGTCAATCAAATAATAGATAGGAAATGCGTCGGTTTGAAAATAAATGAATTGCTTGTCGTAGAATATTACTCTCGACAGACTTAATAAACCTAACTTAAGTAAAAAAATAACTAAAAACAAGAGTTCAGACAACTCCCCTTTGCCCTCTTTTTTGATTAAAAAGAAAAAGGCACAAGGTAAGGGATTTTGTCGGGGAATCTTTTTCCTATTCATGTATCATAGATTGGTAAGGAGGTTTGGATCCCTTGTTTGCTCTTCCCAGCATTTTTCATATCAAAGAAATCTAGATTTTATATGTATTCTTTTTTATTTGATTTGATCCATTGTGGTCAATCCCGTAAGATTGGTGAATTAGTTGAAAGTACGGAAAGAGAGGGATTCGAACCCTCGGTAAACAAAAGTCTACATAACAGTTCCAATGTTACGCCTTCAACCACTCGGCCATCTCTCCGACATCAGGATTATGACTGAGTACCCGGGTGAATAGCGAGTTATTCATCAATGTTTTTTAGATTATGGTTAATAGATACCTTTTTTGACCGGAAAAATTGGAAGTAGATGGAAGGTTTTTTTTATTTTAACGAGTTCGCTTTTATGTTAGTTCGTACTATACAATTCCTTTGTTTTTGAGAAAATTTTCTCACAAAAGCAAAGGGAAAGGAAATAAAAAGAGTTATAGAATGGATTACTACCTATGCCAAGATCGCGGATAAATGGAAATTTTATTGATAAAACCTTTACAATTGTAGCCGATATCTTATTACGAGTCATTCCGACAACTTCCGGAGAAAAAGAGGCATTTACTTATTACAGAGATGGTGCGATTTGATTATCATTATTTTTTTTCTCGCCGATTTGGAATAGAAAGAAAAACGAGTATTGAAAAAAATTTACGCTTTTGAAGGTGAAGTTTATAATATAAAAAAAAGCAATCCCTTCTGTCATGTATCCACGATTAATGCAGCCTTAGATGCTTCAATTGTGAATTCTAGTATTGAGCAAAAGGTTTTTACCTAAAGGTTCCCGTATTACAGATCAATCCTACTACACTAATACAATATACGAATAGGAGGCATAGGGGAAGAAGCACTACGCCGAGAAATCAACAACACGAAAACTTTCTTCAAAATGATTCCTTTTCTTTCTTCTTCTTCCTTGAGATTGGGACTAATTAAAATGGTTGGAACAATAAACATCCATCTCGTTCGTACTTTGGATACCCGTATAACCATTGAAGACTGTTGAAGTGAATAATTCCTGGAAATTTAGGGGCGTTGAGAACAAAGAAATTTTTAGAGTTTCCTTTTTTATTTTTATCTAGCATGAACCCACTTGGTAGTAAGAAAAGATCTTTTGCAAGAAGGTTGGCTAGGGATTTCTTGTAAAAACATTAGCCCCGCTTAGTTCATAATGACATCAAATTTTTCCATATATTATTTTCATTATGCACCTAAAGGAGGAGCCGTATGAGATGAAAATCTCACATACGGTTCTGAAACGGAGAATTCGTTAAAGCGAATGACGACCGTAACGGATGTCGGCTCAATCTGAAGGAAATTATGCGGAAGCATTACAGAATTATTATGAAGCTATGCGACTAGAAATTGACCCCTATGATCGAAGTTATATACTCTATAATATAGGCCTTATCCACACAAGTAATGGGGAACATACCAAAGCTTTAGAATATTATTTTCGGGCATTAGAACGAAACCCCTTTTTACCACAAGCTTTTAATAATATGGCTGTGATCTGTCATTACGTGCGACTATCTCCACTATAGAAAAAAAGAACGAACAGCTAGTCAATGAAATACTAGAAACACAAAAAAAGGGCTTTCTACATAAGCATCGTCCAAAATGATTTTTTATCAGCTGTAGCAAATAAATAAACTTCATAGATCGAAATATGAAGGGAAGACTAGATATGCCTAAATACTTTCTTTTTCTATGGATAAAAAAAGATTTAATTGATAGAGGAAGCACCGTAAAGATCAATTGGAAAGGTTTTCGACCGATACAACAAGAGCTGTTTATTTATATCATAATATGAGATAAATCTTAGGAATCTACTTATGTAATAGAGTGGATCCCCTAAGGTATTGAGCAGCGGTGTAGCATCAGATCCTAAAGACAGTAAGTCTTTTTCTTTTTTATAAAGTATGAAAAAAAGTCTTTTTCAAAGATTCTATATAAATTTATATATGAAAGCGGGATAGTTACCTTTCAGAAAATTCTAATATCTAATAACAGTGGACATGCCTTTTTTTCTGAAGGTAGGATAAAAGATAAAACTTATTATATTAATTCATATATTAATGAAAAATATATTAATTAAATCAAAAAGAAAGTTTGAAACTCATGTAATTACTCTCTTTTGTTTAATCCAAGAAAAACCGAATATCTATAAGAAATCTCATTAAATTAAACATTCAATTAGAGATAAAGTTAAAGTGGGTTCAAAGTGAAAAAACTGGTACACCAAAACAAAAGAGTTGGTTATCGAGCCGTATGAGGTAGGAAACTCTCAAGTACG